GTTTAATAGATACAAATTGTGACCCGAATCTCGCGGATATTTCGATTCCAGCCAACGATGACGCTATAGCTTCAATCCGATTAATTCTTAACAAATTGGTATTTGCAATTTGTGAGGGCCGTTCTAGCTATATACGAAATTCTTGATTAATAATAAGATAAGTAAATTTTGGGGGAAACTCCATATAATCGATTTATTGAATCGGTTATTATTCTTAACTAGCATAAAAGAGATAAAAACCGGAGATTTTCTGTGATTAGTTGATACTTAATTAAAATATATAATTTACTTAATTAAAATATATAATTCAAGTAGGCAAATCGAAAAAAAGATGGTTGAATCAAAATAATTCCTTTTTAAGTTCTATTTCTTTCAGAGGGTAATATGAATGTTCTATTATGTTCTATCAAAAGTTTATACGATATATCCGGTGTGGAAGTAGGCCAACATTTCTATTGGCAAATAGGAAGTTTCCAAGTCCATGCCCAAGTACTTATTACTTCTTGGGTCGTAATTGCTATTTTATTAGGTTCAGCCATTATAGCTGTTCGTAATCCACAAACCATTCCTACTGACGGTCAGAATTTCTTTGAATATGTCCTTGAATTCATTCGAGACGTGAGCAAAACTCAAATTGGAGAAGAATATGGTCCATGGGTTCCCTTTATTGGAACTATGTTTCTATTTATTTTTGTTTCAAATTGGTCAGGGGCTCTTTTACCCTGGAAACTTATCCAGTTACCTCACGGAGAGTTAGCCGCACCCACAAATGATATAAACACGACCGTTGCTTTAGCTTTACTCACGTCAGTAGCATATTTTTATGCGGGCCTTACAAAAAAGGGGTTGGGTTATTTCGGTAAATATATTCAACCAACCCCAATCCTTTTACCTATTAACATTTTAGAAGATTTCACAAAACCGTTATCGCTTAGTTTTCGACTTTTCGGAAATATTTTAGCTGATGAATTAGTAGTTGTTGTTCTTGTTTCTTTAGTACCTTTAGTAGTTCCTATACCTGTCATGTTCCTTGGATTATTTACAAGCGGTATTCAAGCTCTTATTTTTGCAACCCTAGCTGCGGCTTATATAGGAGAATCCATGGAAGGTCATCATTGACTCGTTTCCGACGCAGTCTTTTTTACTTAGCCTGACGCAATGTATGCGCCGTTTAAGGTAATCCACTTACACTTAGGGAAGATAAATATAAGGTATAAATAAAGATATAAATGATCTAGAGTAATTGTAAAAAAGGTACGATATTTTTGAGTTGTAAAAAAATGGATTGGTTTGCGTAGGACCGGGGGGTCGAACTAGGTGTATATAATCTAATCGCTATAAGACAACTCTTGTGAATCTTTCGAAGAATGATTCGAGAATCCCGATGATTTTAAGATACAATATTTGGTTTACGGTTTTGGGGAAAAACATGTATATGTGATATTAGACATTAACTAGGTAGATATGAACTAAAGAGATATCTAATTTGTCTTACTATTGTGAATTTAGATAGGGATTACAATAGAAGCCTTTCCATTTCGTCTGTTATTGTGAATTGAATATTGGTTGATTGTATCATTAACTATTTCTTTATTTTTGTTTTGGCGCGAGGAAAACTTATCATGAATCCACTGATTTCTGCCGCTTCCGTTATTGCTGCTGGATTGGCTGTCGGGCTTGCTTCTATTGGACCTGGGGTTGGTCAAGGTACTGCTGCGGGACAGGCTGTAGAAGGGATCGCGAGACAACCAGAGGCGGAAGGAAAAATACGGGGTACTTTATTGCTTAGTCTAGCTTTCATGGAAGCTTTAACAATTTATGGGCTGGTTGTAGCATTAGCTCTTTTATTTGCGAATCCTTTTGTTTAATCCTAAAAACACATATTTTTGTTTATTTCCGTGGATTTGCTGCTCTTGTTTTTTCGAATTCTTTTAATATTTAACTTCTACAATTAAATTACTTAGGAACAACAACCTACGGAAATCGCCGGTTTGAGGATACAACTCACTTTTTCCTTTACCTTCTTAGTCCAATGGACGAACTTTTTTTAGGAAGTATTGCAATTGTATTGTAACAAACGAGGTATTTCGCAACTGACCCGTATAAGACCTGGTACCTAATTCGAATCGAATAAGTATCAGGCTTATTGGAAATGAAATTTCCAATTGAAAAAAATTCATTAAAACCCATTTCTAAATCAATATATTTTTTTGAATAAATTTAGTATTTTCTATTTAGAAATAGGGAAATTCATAATAAAATAAAAGAATATAAAAAAATAGTCTATCTATAAGAAAGCTATAACTATAAGAAAGAGGAGATCGTATGAAAAATGTAACCGATTCTTTCCTTTCCTTGGGTTATTGGCCATCCGCCGGGAGTTTCGGATTTAATACTGATATTTTTGCAACCAATCTAATAAATCTAAGTGTAGTGCTTGGTGTGTTGATTTTTTTTGGAAGGGGGGTGTTAAGTGATTTATTAGATAATCGAAAACAGA